GCGTGTCAAGTGCGAGATTGGCATCGAGGAATTGGTCTGATCGCACCGTAGAGAAAGTTGTAACCGAAGTAGACCAAGAAGGGCTTGAGTTGAAAGAATGGCTCCTGCGGAATCATCTGAGAGTGAAAGAGATGAAGATGAGGGGATCCGGGTTAACTTCTTGAAGAGGGAATAGCAGGCGCCAAGGAAATGCTTGCTTTAGGAGTGAGTACCAGGCGAAAGTCTGATTAGGATTCTGCTGGAACTGTCTTCTCTTAATCTAAAAGGAGTTCACCGAGAGCAAGAGTCATTCCCGCTCTGTAGCCGGAGTAGATAGATTCCAGGGGCGCGGCGCAAGAATTTGAACTAATCCCTTCTTGTTTCCAGACCGGAGAATATAAATTCCTTATATAAAGATTCTATGCCATTCTCAGTCAAGGAGCCTAGCGAAGAGAAGATCTTTCTTATGACTCTTTTGAGATAGCCAGATAGCAGAGGTTCAATCATGACTTTTGCTGTAAGAGATGCGAATCCTTTCTGTTGATAAGGTAAAGCCTTTTTCAAGTCTTTTTTTAAGAAAAGGCAAGGCCCCGTTTCAGCAATTGAACAGGGGGGGAATGGGAAGTAACCCCCCCTTTTTTGACTTTCAGTCCGGCTTTTCGACCTGGAGGAGAAAGCGACAGATACATGGGCAAACCTATCTTGCGCACGTATCCGTGTAGAACTCGACATACAGGAGGCTCCCAATCGATTTGACAACTCCTAGTTGGAGAAAAGCGTTCAATAATACAGCACACACAGGCTTTGGACTATGAACAGCTACCGTTCAAGTGCAACCGTTGTCATGAATACGGTCGGGAGATGATGTCCTAAACAAAACCAACCTATCCAACTACTAAATTCCAATCAGACGGAAGTCAACCTGATCAGCCTTTACTTTTGAATTCGCCATGGAAGAAAGAACGATTGTTTAGTCTCAACAACTAGAATCAAATTCTACAGGGAATATAAGGAATTTAGATGTTCCGTTGACACAGAGGGGAAGCCAACCTAGGGAGGTGACACAGACCTATCAACGCGGTGGGAGGACTGAAAGAAACCAGCAACATACGGGAAGTTTTAATCCATTCTATCAATGATACAATTCAGAATAACCAAAGTGAAATGTTACAAGAAGATCTACCACTTCAACAGTTCTACAATAAGGAAGAAAAAATGAAAAGGTAAGCGAGTCCACCCGGAACTGAGAAACTCGTAATCAGAAAGTGAGTCAGTGAAAACTAATTTCCAACTAGAAATGAGGAGGAAGAGGATCGGTCGAAATGGCTAGTGATTCTGACTGATACATTGAAATTGCCTCCCCTATTTCTAAAGTACTCAAGAGACAAAAAAGACCCGGTCAGGATGAACCGGTTATCTTATGAAGAAACTTCTCCTAGAACATTAGAGGCTTAGGAAACTGAAGAAAATGAGAAGGATAGTAGAACAACATCAGATTGACTATTATTGCAGGAAAGTGAACTGGGCAGCCCAACCAACTAAGCCAAGGATACCTACTGGAGTCGCTTTCAGTAGTGTTTATCCCCATTCCAACACCCTTTAATAAACTCAAGGCCTGATTCGGGAATGAAGGCCTCGCTTTCCAACAATGAAACTAACGACTCCTTACTGGATCAAATTGGGCATACCAATAAACTCTGGCTCATTGATTGACATCCCCAATCTATATGGATTCTCCCGCATTAAAAAGGCAGGAATGGGATATCTATTTTAAACAACAAAAGCAAGGAGATTCGCCAACAGGAGAGGACCATTATTCCAGATGAAAGAAGAGCCGATGGAAGAAGAGAGCTAAGAAGGGCGAGAATCCTTAAGCAAGGGCGGGGGCAAGGAGCGAAGGACAAGCGTTAAGATGATTATATACTATTTCTGTCTTCAAGTGCAAAAGAAATAGCTTGCGTAAGAGCTACAATTGTTTCAGCGGGAGCTGTGGTATTGGAAACGTCCTTAGGTCTTTGATTCATTCCTTGGCTGCTACCTTAACCCGAGGATCAAGCTTACCAGAATGCTCCAATTGAAGTAGTTGATCTAACACAGTAATGACCTTCAGTAGTGCTTCTTCCCCGCTCTGGACAGTAATAATAGAAGGCAAGCTAGCATTAGCAAGGCAAGTTAACTTGAAGCAATAACTCTTAAGGGCGGGAGTGAATGCACCATTGTAGGATGGGGCACGAAGGCTAAAAGAAGAAGTAAGGTGCGAAGGGCACTCCTTAAACCGCTTTCTAGTTGAAGATGGAGGTGAGGGAAGACAGAAGGAATAGCATGATTAGTCACCTCTTGCAGCATTCTTCTTGTATTAGTATGAAATAAGACTAGAAAAAGAGAATTCCTTTTGGTTAAGATAAAGATTCATGGGTCGAAGCGAAAGGAGCGAAGGGATGAAAGGGTCCTAGCGCGGTCTTTGGAATGTCTGGTGGGATGCTGTTGTCTCTTTTTCTTTGCTTTGACATGGAATACCAGGCTGTCTTGATGGCATCGAATCCCCTGTTGTAGGATCTTTGACAGAATCCCCTGCATATTCATAGGTTGTTAGAATGGCTTCTGCAATTGAAGAAGAATTGGCTGTGAGGGAATGCCAGGTACGATGAGCTTTCTTTCTGTTTTCTCGTAGGATTCCCAAGGTGCCTTGTCTAAGGCGGATCCTATCTTCTTTTCCTTCACTTAAGTACCAAAGGCAGCGTCCGGGTTCTTTCTTTTTTGAGGCAGGTTTGGTGTTAAATCGTAAGTCCCCCTCTTAGCCTTTCTTTTGGTTCTGCGGGGATGGCACTAGGTCCGTATCGGGAAGGAAGACTGTTTATTGCAGATTTCATGTAAGTAGTTTACTAGCCTTCCTGCTGAATCATATCCTGAAACTGTATAGATTTCAACCGGTCTTAGAGAATCCGCTATGAATGCTGCCTTTACCGGAGCTGCTAAAGCAACTGCCAATTCTCAGTCCTAGGGTTCAAATGCAAGAGTAGGTCGACGCTAACTATCCATTTCATAAGAGAAAAAAGATCAACGGACGATTCGAAGCAGAAAGAGAGAGAAGAAAACAAAGAGTCACTGTTTAGCAATCTAGTAGTCATTGAGAGAAAGACTGAAGAGATTGAAATGGAACTGTGGCACGACGAGCAAGGCATGAGTTTTAATTTGACTTTTCAAAGTGAGTTCGAATCCGGCCGGTTCCTATGTGGTGAATAGGCATAGATTGAGTATTAAAGACACGCGGTACGAGTGCTCCGTTCGTCAGCTTCTTGTTGAGATTGAAACAGTGTCACGTGAATTAAATCGCGACACTGAATATGAATATTTGCTCGGGGAAAGAGAAGTTTTGGAAATTAAAAACGCCGGCTCTTTCTCCGCTTAAAATCGTCGTTGTGGAGACTCTTCATAACAACTTTTCGGTTTTGGCCTGGCTTGAGTAAAGAGTAGAATCTTTTTTTTCTATTTATGTCGAGCCCGAAGATGAGCTGGTTCTTATGGCCCTTGCTGGTCTTCTCCTTTAATAGTGCAATGCAAAAGTCTTTCATTCCAATTCTTTCGCCCCAGTTCCCGATTTGCTTCTGCTAGTGGGACAATCAGCTGCGGTATCTTCTCTTTAAGATTCGCGATATCAACCGGGAGCCGCCCCAGGCCCGTAGTGCTTCACGTCCAGATCCCACCTTTTCGGACTTAGGCAAGCAGCAGAACGAGGCACTCCTTGGTTTTCATAATCGCATCCCTGCGTCCTGGGATAGAAGCAAAGTCGTGATGATCATCCAATATTTCCGATAGCTCCCGAATGACTGGGACATGGCGGGAAGATAACTCGGGGTGACTCTTGAGAAGGTCCATCTGATCGAAATAGCCTCAATATCGTTTGAGGTAATTGACCTCAAATCCTGCCCCAATAGGTTCCTGAGTGCTTGAAACAGAGACACTCTAGATTATTCATTGGTATGATCAGAGGCTGGAGCATTAGGCATTTTTTGAGGAGGAGGCTGACTACTGGAAGCCCCCGGAGTGAAGAAGGAGGCACCGAACATAGCTGCAATTTATCGAAGAGACTGGGGGAGGCCTGTCTATTAGTGTAGGGAGGGGAGCTGCTCTCTTTTAGCGACTCGGAACTCTGTTCACGACATGGTTAGCCGTGGTTCGATTGCCCTACTAAATGAAATGGGTTCGCTTTCTATTGGTGCCCATGGTGTGACCATGTTTTCGGTGGGGAGAGATGAGGAGGGGATCAATTCCTTTCCTTACTCCCTTACCGGGAATGCACCCCATTTAGTAGGGCGTTCAAACCTGGCTTACTTGGAAGATGGGAAGAATAGCATAGTAAAGTAGCCTGAGTGCCTGGCCTTTCCTTCTGATTCTGATCCTTGTCAAAGCGTAAAGGTAAAGAATAGCTCGTCTTTAGCGAAAGTCTTCTTTGTCTTCTGCTTTTCGCGTGAACGTGGGCAATTTAGATTCGAAATGAAGTAGGATGCCCCTCCTCGCCTATAAGCCATCAATCTTTTGGGAGCCAAGGAACGGAGTAGCTCGACCAACGGGAGAAGAGATCTTGTTTTATGGTGATTTTTACGCTGTTTTTCTTGCTTTTTATGTCGCTTTAGTTTTCTTTATATAATCTAATATATAATAATATAAAGAAGCATGTCGCGCTTTAGCGCTTTAGTCTTCTTGCTCGTTTTCTTGTTTATGTAGGCGAAGACAACGCCTTTGGCTACTCTCCATAACGGGCGAGCAAGTAAACTACCTTCCCGCATTCATGAACAGGGCAGTGGGAGGAAACTTAGTCTAAAGATAGGACCTAAAAGGCTGGCTGCAATCAGACTCAAGATACATGACCCTGTGATATTTGAAACAATTCTATTCTTTCAGAACCTTTTCCGTTGGTCGTTCCGCGCCTCATAAGCTTAAAAATGGATTGATATCCGGCACCCGGAGTTGCTTATATATCCCCCCCGCTCTTCCTATGAAATCGATTATCTTTCCCCATCAAGCCCGTTTCTTTACTCGAGATATCTGAGATAGCCCCGTCAACTAATAACTTATAATAGACGAGCCCATTATCCTTCTGTTTTGAACTTGCTTCTTGGTACAAGGGGAGGGGCGAAGAATTCGAGTTCTAGTTCTGCTTTTGTTTTGCCTAATTTTGAGTACCGCTTTGAGATTGAATCTTTAGGACCATGCGCTTAAGAGGACCTTTTTTTATTGGAAGTGGATCCCGATTTTATTTAGTTCTATTATCATGTAGTTCCTGTCCTGGGCGAATTTCAATGCTTATTTGAGCATTTCATTGACTTGTCATAGATTTGATTGAATAGAATATCATCAGTTAGGAAGGGTGTCCGCTTTTTCTTCTTCAACATCAGGGTCTCTCCTGTCGGGATAGGCTGACCGCTCTTCCACGTTTTCTATGTACTCACTCCCTTCTACTGCATGTATTCGTAGGCAGATAAAGATATGGAGGCGGTTCTACCGATCAGTTCACTAACTATTGTATGGTCACGATGATGAGATTCCTGACTTCTTGCCGCACTGCATCAATTATGTCTTCAGGCTTTATTAGATACAATATAAAAATGGAAATGAATCCCAACTTAAATATTGATAGAAGATGGAAATAAAAAAACTTCGCTATGAAAGCCCCACGACCGAGTATCTTCTTTTCTCATACCCGCGATCTGTGCACCTTACGGCACAAGACTGGATAGGTCAGGTCCGGCAGCTTTAGAGATAGGGGTAGTAGCTGGAGTAGTCCAATCAGACCGGTAAAGCAAGAATACAGGTGTTTTCCGCTTTAAGTAGTCCTATAGTCGAGTAGCCAGAGCTGGACGGGAAGCAAGGCAAGAAAGAGATTAGTTTTCGGGTTTGGTTCTAACTAGATAGGACAGGTAAGAATGTATTCTATCTTCCCGTTGTTTTGCTTGAAGATTATATCAAGCTATGATAGATTTTAACCAATTATACCAGGCTAAGCGAATGAAAGTCTCTCTCTTGGGTTTAGGAGCAAGCTACCTTCATTCTAATGCACTTGGACTTTAGTAAGGACTCTAATAGCTCCTGTAGTGTTATAGCACGATAGGATATCTTAGAATGGTATTCTATCTTGCTGCTAGGGCAGAGCTTAGGCTAGATAGAAAGTGAAACCTAGGTTGTAAGAAGTGACTCGGCTTAATTAACATTACCTCGTTATTGGCTCGAAGTCGGCAACCGAGTTCCCATTTCCGGGTAGCGAGTGAAGGCCTGTTGAAAGACCGGAACGTTTGATAATAACGTTTTTCTAGTCTTTATTTCCAGTCTTGAGTGAGCTCTGTTGTAGCTACTACCTACAGCTATGCAAGTGGTAGCAGTTCTTTATCTTTCTGATCTGGTAGGAAAGCTCTCACTTATAGCGAGCGATAGCTTATTCCATTTCTCCTGTCGAATGAAAGTGGAAGGGACCGTGATCCCCTGGTGAAAGCCAGACACAAGTCAAACTACCTATATAGTTAGGCAACCCTTTCTCTAATAGGGGCCTTCCTTCCGAACAACAATCTAACGCAAAATAACCAATCACATACCATAGTCACTACCGACTTACAGGTAGATTCAATCCCTAAATTGTTCCGTGAATGGTTGAGAGATCACGAAAGCCAGAAAATGGAAAGGAGAGAGGTATAGGCCAGTCCTTTGGAAATGGGTCACCCAAAGGATCGTACGTACTGGACATGGTCCAATTCAGACGAAAACCGTGGGGGTTCAGGATTCTCCGTCAGCCTTAAATGACGGTTCGCTGCTCTCCTCGAAAGGAGGCTACTTCCAAACTAGCCTTTTGTATACTTAATGTCAGCTAGAAAACTTCCGCTGATAAAAAAGACAAATCGAAGCGATGAGGTATCGAAAGAATCTCGTCTGTTGAACTGTCCCATGTCTCCTTTCTTTTCCCGCGAAGAAAGAAAGACGAAAAGAAGCCTCACGCGATACAAGAAGTTGAGTGCTTATCTGGGTCCTTCTCTCTACCGAGAATGAAGCAAAGCTGCGACTTCACCCCCCGCTGAACTTTGTTGTGCTGTGCCGGTTGGAAGGAAGTTGAGTTCAGAAAGGTATGCCGTATGGGTTAATATGTATATAAGAAAAGGTGGCAATTCACCCGGGGCAATAGACTGGCATTTGTTGGGAAAGATCCAGGCTCTTTACAGGTCTGAAGTTCACTCCTCGCCTTAAGGATCTCTTCAATGAAAAGAGCTCTTTGTCTTTTGATCGGAAGGATGCTTATCCAAGAAGCTGCTACAATTCCTTGAAAAGGAAGGGGGCCTAGGCCTAAGGAGCATGAGCAAGGTCAACACTGCCTCAATGGCACGTATGGGACGGAAAATCCTCTCTGAACCAGACTCATTATGGGCTGCAGTGCTAAAAGGAAAGTATCCACAGAAATGAAAGTTTGCTGGAATGCAAGGCCACTTCTAACTCTTCATATACATGGAAGAGCGTTTTCAGGAGTCAAGAGTTGCTGAAGAAAGGAACTAAGTGGATTGTGGAAAACAAGAAAGTTCTGGAAAGAAAGATCTATGGATAGGGGACCAACCGTTGTTAGCCTGCGCTTTGGGCACTATACCGGCTGAGGAAATGGACTCTCAAATCTGGGACTACACAGATGGAAGAGGCAGTTGGAACTAGGAAAGGTTCTCTCATTGGTTACCTGAAGATGTGATCAAATGTATACGCGCCATCCATATATCCACAGAGGACAGCTGCCTAGATACTATGAGCTGGAAAGGGTCCAATAATGGCAAATTCCATTCAAAAGCAGCATATGATCTCTTGGAGGAAGAAGCCAGTTGTGATGAAGAGGCAGAGTGGGCGAGTCTCTGGAAGGGGAAGATTTTCTCTTCAGGCTTCGAACAGAGATCTCTCAGTAAACAACCTCTCCTTAGAATTTATAATTTACTCTTTAGAAAAGAGCCCACGGGTGGCAGTCCATTCTTCCAATTCAACGACCAGGCGTATGCTCAGAACGATAATCGATCAAATATCCTACGCTAGGCATGTAACGAAGATTCTCCCGCATTAAAAAGGCAGGAACTCTCAATGTTTTTGGATATGGAATGTTTATACATGGGGGATTATAACCAGATCAGACTCACCCTTAACTAGATAAGGTTAAAAGGGCGGTCGAAGATCTGCTGATCGTCTCATGTCTACATTCAGAGAACTGCTCAGTATAATCTAACTGGAATTCACAAATTTCGTTTTTACCTGGTCTAATCGACAAGAGGGAGTAGAATCCGGGAAAGGACCGGGAAGGTCTCATGGAGAACGAATCTATCTTACTTGAATCCATTCCTACCACTACTTGGAAGGGCTGATCATAGACCTATATTAATGACAACCAAGGAGAAGCCCTATACTTTTTAGTATGGATCAACAATGGCTTCTGAATGCAGAATGTATACAATTGATGGAGGAGAATGAAACTTCCAGGAATTTGAAAGCTCCTGCCTACTGCTTTAACCGAAGACTAGTACTAGTAGCAGTAGCAATTCAACAACGACTAAAGGCCCCTACTGAAGATTCAAAAGGCGAAGGAAATGTCAGTACAAAACAAGCAGAAAACACGTGAATGGAAAAGGAAGATTGGAACAAGCAAGTGAGAGAGAACCACATGCAGAACACATAGAGGACTCTTGTATGTATAGAAGATTGGAAGCTCAGCTTTAAGTCAAGAAGGATGGAACTCACTTTAGCTTCTGACTCACGCTTTTTATGTAGTTTGTGCGCATTCTCCTCGGTTCAAGCCGGTTCCTCGAGCTCTAATGTTTTCTTCAGGGCTGGCAGTCTCGCTCGCTGTTGGATTAGAAACTCTCTCTCTCTCTCTAGTCCGTGTATCTGATCTCCTCTGCTCTTACTGAACCTACCATAAAGTCAGATCTGTTCTTTACTTACTTTAGCGTACCTTGCTAAAGTCGGAATCTGTCCGATTTTAATAGAAGGTTAATAAAAGTAAGGGTCCGTTCGTTTGTTTGCGCCGGTTTACGCCAGAAAGCTCGCTTGGGGGAACTCGCTTGCGCTTTATGAATGGCTTCCAACTTTTTGTATGGTTCGGCGCTTGCGGATTCGCGTTTGTTATCTGGAGGCCTTACAAGAAAGCGAGCGGTGCAACTAGCTAGGCCTTTAGGCTTATTAAAAGAAAGATTCCAGCTGGGCTAGCCTTCTAATGTAATGGGCTAAGCTAGTCAAAGAAGGAAGACAGGATAAGAACCGTAACCCTGTGTCATAGGGCAGCAAAGGCACTATCGGGGAGAGGCTTTTGAGAGAGATACGGGTGAAGCGGATCCTTTAATTGACTATGCTAGGTGGCATAAAGAGTCTCTTTCTCAGTGCATTTAGTTCGTGCTCTTTGTTCTGTCTGTTGGTAGTGCTTTCTTTGAATTTCTTTGTAGGCAGGATAGAGTGAGGGTTTCCCTTTACAGAAGCTTTTTCGGGTCCCTTCCGGGGTATTTACATATATATAAGTAGTGGAGTTTCAACCCCTTTTAAATCAAAAAGTAAGGAAGAAGATGCCTTTGTTTCTGACTTTTCAAGGTCTATTTCTTCCTTCATGTATCCTTGCGTAAGTGAGTAGTATTAAAGCTTAAGTATCCAATTGAGTTGTTTGATCTTTTTAAATCGAGATTGCGTTGGTTTATAGTTCTGAACTATCAAGTAAATCCTAGTGAAACAATGGGGTGGATCTTTCCGGAAGCGGATCTGTCTCATTGTTCTCTTTTGTTTAAATGGGCACTTTTTGTTTATTGTCTCATAAGAGTCTTGCCATGGAAGATGCTATCTCGGTGACCTTGAAGAAGGTAACTAAGAGGAAAGACGTCCCATCAATCTGCGCCAGTGGTTTGTCGCTTCGGATTGCAAGAGTGGCTCCTCGAGTCTTTTCAAAACGGCGGGAGCTGTCGACTTTGGGATTCTAATTCGCTCGGATTGCGCCTTCGTGGGTCTCCGCTTTCCAGCTAAGCAAGTGAGAAAGGAGTAGCTTTGTCTGTCGCATGATACCGGGGAGGCCTTTTAGCACCGCTAGCTATGAGTCAGTCGGGGTAGTCACTCCCAAGAGTCCCATTAAGGTAAAGATGGGATCATTTGTATGCGCCATACCTATAAGAGGCGCAGGAGAGAAGGTCGAACGCTAATTCCTGACTGAAGGGCTGAGAATGAACACAAGGCTTTGAAGACCAGACTCAAGAAAGCGGACGGGAACAACAACGACGGAGTGACGTTGACTAAATACGAGATTTCGCTTAAAGTACATAAGCGGGCCAACGGACGGCAATGAATAGTCAGACTAGCGGGACTCCTTTCACAGGCCAAAAAGAGAAAGCCGAAAGAATCTTTCTCAGAGGGGCGGCGAAGGAATACACGAAGGCAGGTTTCAGAGCTCGATAAAGCAGACGAAGACTTCCAACGCATATAGGTAACTAACCGCCTGTTATCCCGGAAAGTATAATCGCAGGCTTTTTTTATAAAGAGAGAGTCAGGGGGGCGGCAACGGTAAGTATGGCAAGCTAACTGCTGGGAGAACGGTTAGTGTACCAACAACTGAGGAAGGCGGTCCAGGTGGCATAAAAGATAGGTAAGATAATGAATGCTCGGATGCTATGCCGCTTGATTAAGGTTAGTAAGTGAAACTACTATTGTATGAGGATTCGATCACAGTCCCTGTGTAAACGCAATCTCATTCTCAACTTCCTATGCCCGTTTGTTCGGCTTAAACCTTCTCATAACTAAAGTCTTTACCCAATCTTTAAAGCGAAACCATCAAAGTTCCATCTGCTCACGATACATAGAGCCGGCTGGCTTCCAACCGGGTTAGGAAGTTAGAAGTCAGAAGTAAAAAAAAAGAAAAGAAAAAATAACTCGATCCTGAATTGAATTATGGGTCCACCTGAGTGTCAACACTTCTTAGTTTAAGGCGGGACTCCCCTTTTTGGAGCGGAGATTCCACATGCAATGTCGGTGATCTGGAGAATAGGGTTAGGCACTGGGTAGACATGAGATCAGACTAGCCAGCAAAGATACCATCTGAAGGCCACGACGACAGACACGCTCACGATCTACTAAAGGAAAGTAGAGCTCTTTCTTTTTGAAAATAAATAAATATGGATTGGTTCGAATCCAGGATGGCGGAAGGCCAAACAAAGCAGTCCAGCTGGCCGGCGGAATCCAAGCTGCAAGAGGAGTAGAGCACGCTTTGGATCCTGTCATGCCTATTAGTAAGATAGGGCGAGAGAGGAGAGCTAGCGTGTACTTCGTTTGCGTCAGAGTCAAAGTAGAGGGAGACCAAGTATTCTCTCCTTCGTTTTTCACCCGAACTCTTGGAGAAAAGCTACCACCATAGCTGGATAAGAAACAATAAGATGAGTACATTTTAGCCACTCAATCGGGGAATCCATTAGTGGTTCCATCAAGTGGTGGCTCAGACCGAAGCGATTGTCGATTCTCGGAACATGTGTGAAGGAAGAATATCCATGGTATGCCAAAAAAGATGAATGGGTACGGGGGAAGGGAAGAACAGTCAGTAACATAGACGCTATAAAGCCCCCCTAAAAGGTACGTGCCGTAAGGTGTGCTGGGTTAAGGTCCCGCAACGAGCGAAGCCCTCGTCTTTGGTTGCTGCCATCGTTGGGTTTGTAATGAAGCAATAAGTAGTTGGGAATTCCGCATTTATCCCTGATGAAGTGAGTGAAAAGGCGGCTTCTTTAGCACAGGCAACTTCATCAACTACAACAAGTTCTCCTTTGACTTGATTATTGAAAAGCTTGTTTGCAATAAATTCTTGAGAGTTGACCCCTTCTCAATAGAAACTTAACCAAAAAGAAAAGCAAAAGCCCATTGTCAGAGAGATGAAAGAAAGCAAAGGATTCAATCCAGCCACGGACGGCTACCTTGTTACGACGTGCAAAAGAGAGTTGGCTATCAAAGAACGAGGGGATTATTTAGAAAGAGCAAAGAGAATAGCTTCTTCTATAACAGAGACAAGAAGCCCTAGTTTCAAATCTAGCGGATTGGATACATCCACATGATAAGAAAGCTAAGAGGGGGGGGATTTGCACAAAGAATTTGAACTGCTGGCTTCTATTGCAGATTTGTAGGAGCTGTATCCAATTATCCTGCTTCTTAGCCTTTTCTCTTCTTTGCCTGAGTAATAAATTCTTAGCACCCTTGTATGAGTATGAGACCAACATTGTCTTCTATCTCAAGATGTATAAGGAAGCTTTAAAACCATATCATATGGTGCAAGCAAGTATAGAATGTATTTCTCCTTCTTTCTTGATGTGTCTTTCCTTCCTTACTGTACTTTTCGTTGCATAAGGCCGCTTAGCCTGTTCTATGCCCTTTTGTTCCTATCCCTATTTCCTAAGGTTTCTAGCAAGCTAGGCTAGATAAGAATGGTCTTCTATCTGGATGCTAGGCCAAGAGCGGGGTAGAGATAGAAAGTCTTATTGTTAGTCCAGCAAGCTACCTTACCTCCCTGTCAGTTCTCTAAGGGGAGTGAAGCATAGTTCCTTCTGACTTTCGTTTTAAGCTTGAATCTCCCTTTACTCCATAGGGCCTTCTCAACGATTAGCTACCGATAAGAAGAAAAACCTTCCTTTAGGAAGTACGTCAGTCCTCCCTTTTCTAGCTTCTTTATTCTCTGGATTTACAGCCAGGAAGCCAACCCCCTAGGCAGGATAAGAGAGAAAGCCTTACCTTTAGGACTGACCTTGAACTTCTCCTTAATGCACTGGTAGTTGAGTAAGGGTAGTGCAGCTCGGTCTCTCCTAGCAAGAGGGATGAGCGTAAGGCCCTTTACTAATATAATAGGTTGCCTGTAGTTTCTGTTTTGAAGGTTAGAATAGATTGGATTGGATCTGTCTTCTCTTTTGTAGTCGTAGAGCGGGCAAGGGGCTTGAAGATACCAGCCGAGCTACTTGTTCTTTCATATATATTGTATGCATGGACTAGCCCTTTCATAGCCTGAAAGCTCTTAAGGCAGCTTGCTGACTATCCTATTGAGGGGGTTACTACCTAACTAATAGAATGGTATTTCCTGGTGAGTAGTTAGCTCCTTTGGAGTGCCTTTGAGTTGTCAGGGAGGGCTAAACGCGCGTTGACTCTGATGGAGTGAAGTGAGGAGCACGAACGGGAGCGGTCGTCGGGCATTAAGCGTGCACGGTAGTTCGCTCTCCGGCTTCGCCTCTTTAGCGAATATCGGTTTTAGCGACTAACTCCCTTCCTGCTTGCCCTCTCTCTGTAGGGCTCCGGACGGAATTGACAGAGCTCCAGACAGGGAATTCATTCTTCTTCTCCCCCTCCCTTCGTGATATCTTCCCGCCTCTCTCGGGCCTGGCTCGACTATCATGTGACCTCGTACCTCGCTTACTAGCTGATCGAACGAATAGGAGACGCGAAAGAGATATTCACTACACAAATCAATCCCCCCGGCCCGGCGGATCTCCAGCAGGCTTTCTCAAGGGGCAATCTCAATATCCATTCCCTGGCGAAGACGCAGGCAGCCCCATCTTCTTTCTTTCCACCCCCAGCCCAAAGGGAATGCCCGGTGTCTCTTGCTGTGGTATCAACGATTACCTAAAGAAGGTCTTAGAAGAGGTAGTTCGTCTCCCGGTGATGGGCTAGGAAGTTCATTCCTGTCTCTCTGGCCCTTCCTTGGATGTTGATCGACCGGATGTTTCTATCAGGATTTCTATTTCTATCTATCCACGAGGGCTTCTGCAGCCAAGCCGGCAAGGCATTCTATTCCCACGTATAGATAGAAGAGAAGGGTCGGTCCCTATCTTTTTGTTAATATAAAGGTGCCCCAATGTCTCTAATATGGGATTTGGGTGGATCTACACGAGACCCATAACCAAAATAGGGCTCCAAGCCGGGCTGCTTCATTCAAGTCTAGGGTCGGGGATTGATGGGTTCCATATTTATCTTCGACACGGACCAAGACGGGAAAGAAGCTACCAATCTGAAAGACCCAGTGAGCACCTCAGTCAAACAAGATCGATCGCTTCGCTCCCCAATGCCAAGCCGGTCAAGAGAGAGCCTTAGTTAAATAGGCAGCAACTGGATGTTACAAGACCCGAGCAATCACGAGATCGAGTTGTAGTCCACTTCGACTTTCAGTCTCGTTTGTGGATCCTGCGATTAGAATATGAACTTGGTACTGGAAGTGCAACTTCCTTCACTCAAGCTGGTTCGTTCACCAGATCTACTTTCTCGCACTGCCATGACAGGGGTAGGCGGCAAGTGCTGCAGTGAGAGATGAGACCCCCTTTCGGGCAGTCTTCGTGCCATATTTTCTATCAGGTTCCCCTCAATTCATCAAGAAAAAAGATGGGCAGGTTCTTCTTCCAACTAGTTTGAGGGGCTAAGGTAACTGTGCTTCCACTTCGTCCATCTTGCGCCACCCTCCTTCGGACCCTCGCTTCGCTCTTTTGCCACCTTCTCCAAGCAACATCTTTAGATCAGGACTTGCCACGTTTTTCCCGGGTGACTGATCTGATTGGTTGGGCAACGATGCCTTCTTCTTTCTACTGCAACTTCCTTCACTCAAGCTGGTACCATCAACGTGGTCCAGGAAAGATCATTTAGTCAGAGTTCCAGTCAGACCAGGGAAGCAGCAGCAGGACGTAGTGTGGTAGTTCGGTTCCAGGTCAGTTCCAGTTCGGATCGAGTAATGGTGATTGAAGGGATGGGATCGGAAGCTCCTTCTTCCAATAGTTAACTGGGCTGTGGCAGGCGAGTCTGCTTTCCCTTAATTAAGCCAACTCGCATCTGTTGCTCTTGGAAGTGCTTCCCTTTACTCCATAGGGCCTTCTCTCAGTCGACGAGCTATTCCACTACATTCTCGATTCATCAAGCTAAAGGCCAAAAGGCACTCGCAGTCATGGCGGGGGCTGTAATGATGAGTTTGCTACTAAATCAAAACGCATTTAGTGCAGGAAGTTTGGTACTAAGAACATACGGTACTAAGTCAGAAAGACTTCCTTAGTCCTGTCATGCCTTAGGTTCACGAACTAGAGGTTCACGAGCTAGAAACACCGTTAAACCATTTATCTGCCGTGCGAACGTATATCAAAAGAAGGAAGATTGGCACCGGACGATGTTCCGGAAAGAGGTACGGGATCTTGCATTGGTTATCGAATTGGAATGGACCTGGTTAACCTTATGGAAAGAAGTAATCCTACGGAAAAAGGAGAGAATCCTAGAGATAAACTGATCCTAAGGGGACTGAATCCTAGAAAATAGACAGGGCTGGACCATGACTGGGAAGGGCGCTGGGCCCTGTACCCGACTTTGGAGATAGACATTGTTCTTTCCTAAGGTGTGATTAACCTATGGAAAGGGACCGTCCCTACTGAAGATTGGACTAAAAAGGCGTCGTGCCTAATTAGGGGTTGATCTTGAAAAAGGTGCTGTGCCTCGAAAGGTTTAAGTTATCCTATGGATCGAATCTCGAAAAGGCGCCGTGCCTTGTGTTTGAATGAATGTTTCTAGAAAAGTCTCGAAAAGCCTAAAACCTTTAATGTGGAAGGAGAGTGCCACCACTAATGGGAGAGTTCTTAGTACCGAAGCGGTAAGTTACCACTAAAGAGAGGTCATGTTACCATTATCGAAAACGTGAGGTACCACGAAGGAGAGGGATAAAAACCTCTAAGGAATGGAAACTTTGACAAGTAAATCAATGGTTTGGAAATTATGCAACACAATAAATGAAATGCATTAATTCTTAAGGGTTGCTCTTTGAAAGAGGCAAGACGCCTAATAATGCAACGGTGACACAAGTCAAATCCTTCGAAGGGAAATGGCCCGAACCTGCGTCCTATCCATTCATCTATTCCGTCTAAGGGTAATACCAAGCTAGGCTAGATTCTATCAAATAAGATCTCTCAAGTGATAGCTATAGAGGAGAAGGGCAGATTAGACTGTATGAGGTTTCTGTTGTTCTTTCTTGGCAGTGGTATGTCACTCTGGTAGGTTCGGGAATCAAATACCTGAGACTTGCTCCTTCCTCAGGTTTATAGCACGCTAGGCTAGATAAGACTGTATTCTATCTGTTAGCTATTCGAAGAGCTTAGGAGCTAGAGGAATGCTTTTTGATTTCCTTGTTCTTCCTTGAAGTTTAGAAGGGATAAGGACAAAGAATAACTAATGAGATTGTAGCTGTCTTCCTTCTTAGGGTTAGGACTTTCCCCTGGGGTCCTGTAGGTTTAGATCAAGATAGAATGAATTAGAACGAATTCTATCTAGCAAGCTGGTTGTTCCAGCAAGCCAATAGGGATGCTAGGCGAAAGGAGAAGAAGATCTTTCTTACCTTTAGAATGTAGCTTAAACCTTCCTTACTGTATCTATTCTAGAAAGAGATGCAACCTATCTTCCTCAATATGCATTGCCGCTCTTGCTGTGTAGAAGATATTGTATGAACAGAGGAGGATAAAGAGTCTGTCAGTGGCTCAACAGGGCTAACCTATTCTCCGAGAGCATTAAGTCCTTTGTAAGATGCCCTTCTTTACTTCTAGCCTCTTGACTTCTCTCTTTCTTACGAGGACTACTATTTCGTTTTGCATCCTACATATGAATTCAATTTGAGGAGAATCCGTTTCAGTTGTTCTTTTTGGGAGTTGAATAAGCAAGCCAGGGGTGATTGGGCTTCCTCCCCCAAGGGCAGAGCGGGGATAATCAGTCCTCTCTTCCTGCCTTTAGTAAGTAATAGAGTCAGACTTTGCCCTTTCCTTTCTATTCTATATCTCTAGATGGAAGTCCTGAGTGAGTCCAGTCCGGATAGTAGGCAGCCTTTTGCCTTTTTGATTCCCTCCCTCATCTAGTGAGGATTGTAATAGGTAGGTCTCATCCCTCTGACAGTCCTGCCTTCAAGTAGCTTCTTTCTTCTATTGATTGATAGCGAGGAATCCCATCAAGCCCCATAAAATAGCATACTTCGGGTGTCCCCTTATAATAAGACTGAAAATGAAATGGATCTCGTTCCTGTGCTCTTTCTTGCTACTTGTCTTTAGCTTTCTAAAAGATAGGATAGATGAGAATGTAGCTGTCTTCTTATTGGTAGTCGGAGAGCGGGCAAAGGGCTTTGGCTTGAAGATAGCAGCCTGTTCTTCAATCTCTATTGTATGCATGGACTAGCCCTTTCATAGCCTGAAAGCTCTTAAGTTGCTTACTCTCGGTCTTACTAATAGAATGGTCTTTCCTGGTGAGTAGTTACCTCCTTTGGAGTACCAAGATCATAAAAGATTATACCAAGGCTTGCTAGAAAGCCTTTATCTCGTCCTTCGCACGTGAATATTGATATCCTTTCTCAGCTAAGATAGCATTTATTCTGACCTCCATTTTATGGAATCCAGCTCATACTGTTCCAGAACGAGAGGTCCCTTCTTACATTACCTTTACCCGGTCAAGTCTCCGCTTTTCTTTGAGAGAGGTATGCTTTAACGCTCCCCCTTTCTCGAGGGAGGCCTGTACGTGTGGTAGAGGGCTAACAAAGGATAGCGTGCTTGTGTTGGAAGCCTGTAAACGAATCACCAACCGAACTAGCCGCTAGGTAACCAGGAGCATCTCTTCATAGCTGTGATGATTCGAGCTTCGTGATCCACAATGGAATCTCGTGAGCCGAGGGCTAATCAGTTACCACGTCCAGGCTAAATAAGACCCTTCTTACCTTTGGTAATCTCAGGGTGCTTCACATAGCCCCGTCCCCTTTGAATGCTTGTTCCTGGGCATCATATACCTCAGTTTGACTACAATCTTTTGAATCTCTTCTCTGAATCTCCTCGGCTCGCTCTTGCTTTAGCCTTAAAGGCGTCTTCTCATCTCTTGAAAGAAAGATCTACAGTGGTGGTCTTCTCGTCAATCTTCGAGGCTGAGCTAGGCACTTGCTACAGGGCGACCGGCTGGGACTCTTTCTTCTTACATCCTAGTAGGTTTATACTCGGCTTGCTCTCATTTAAGAAAAGAGGACAAGACTCTTGATATCTAATCCTATTTCAGAAAGTCGCTTTAGCGAGCTAGATTTGAGATTCCGTAAGTAACCCCAGCCCAGACTTCTAGACTTCCTAGTTTTTTCAAAAAGAAAAGACCATGCTACCGGAATTGGACCATGAGTTCACATCTTAGGATAAGAAGGAAGCAAGACTCTCTTTCATTAAAGCTATGGCCTACGACCGCTAGGAGAGCTCCTTTCTTCTTTTTGCTTTTCTACAGGGATCACAAGCCCGGATTCATGAGCAAGAGCTTCTTTGAGAGGGAAGTCATTCCAGGCAAGATAGCCAATCAGGGAAATCCTCCCGGTAGAAGCGAATAGGCAGAAGTAGGAAAGAAGGAAAAGATCTTAAGAAAGATCAGAAGGCGAGATAGCAGTCTACATTCAGGCAGGGGTTTCTACGAAAGACCAGATTGTCTTCTAGTCTTCACCACGGGGATTTCACAGAAGGGGAAGAGGAGATGAAGATTGGGCCAGGCAAGAACGAGAGGTCCGTAGTGTGACAGGCTAGGTACGCAGCTCACCTCTATCAGTTATGGGGTAGAAAGTGAAAGAGACGAAAAGGGATTAGACGCAGAAGAAGAAGAGCTGGGCACGGTCCTATTGATGTTGATTCAATTGAAAAGCGGGCTACCCAATATAGTTAGAAAACTCCTCTCCAGGAAGACGAAGGTTCAGGAGTGAAAGGTAAGCGAAGCGTACATGAAAGATCGTAAAAATAGCATAACTCTCTTTACTAGGAGCTGCTTGCCCAGTCATAAAGCTAGGATCAGTCTCTGTCCACTCTAAGGAAGCCCCGTCTCAGGCGAAGGTTGCTCCGTATTCTTTCATAGAGCCTCTCTCCGTGGAGGAATGAATTCAGGTAACTGAGCGCAAGATGGGCTATTGTTGGTGGTCTACCATTGGCAACAGAACCACTAAACCTAAACATTCCCTCATGCGCATCTAGTGCGGTGTCTCTGTAACGTTCATAAAACCTCTCCCCTTCTGTTTAGACATCTAGCAGCCAGAAAGATAAAGCAGCTTTGATAACTAAGAAAGCAGTCTACGGGATCCTTTAGCAAGAATAGCAATTGGATTGGGATGGATGGCATGTCTCATTAGCCGGCACTGGCTTTCGATTCGGGGAAAAACTAGACTAATCAGTGTAGGAGAAGTTTAAGTGGAAGCAGTGGAGGCAGAAGGTCGAAAATCCCCACCACTCCCCCTGAAAGTAGCTAATTCAAAGCAGAACGAGAACAGATGGCTTGCCCGCTCTACCTTCTCATCTCTTGCACCATCTCATCTGCAACTATCACTTATCGATTTCTTGCACCTCTATCTTATGTTGGGTACAGAAAGGGATCAAGAATAGGGTGGATTCACCAAAGGGTATTGACACCCCAGGGCAAATCACACCTCGACCTGCCTTGGGCAAAAAAGTCTCCGTGCGGATCACCTAGGGGCAACTCGTACCGGCTTCTAACAAGTCGAAGAAGCACTCTTTCCTTCAGTCAACCCATCTCCTTCGGTTTAGTGGAAAGAAAACTCTCCTAGCTGAGTTGATGTACCGATATTAAATCTCCTGCCCCTTCAACCTAAGGAGTCCGGCAGTACCCGTCTCATCAAAAGCCAGCAGTACCTCTTTCATCAAAACAAAGGCCCTCAGAATAAGCGAAGTAAACCGTGAGTTAAGCGTCCCTCGCGTTTACCGTGAGAAGAGTTTCACGCGGCGGCTAAACGCACCTATTTTTGGCAGCCTATTCGTAGACAAAGAAAGCCGATTCGCAAATTCTTATTCCTTTACTTTTAATCAAGGTCTTACCCGAGGAAGAGGGAAGCAAGCAAAGCTAGCCCCGGATCGTAGGGGAAAGAGTGTTGTAACCGAAGTAGACTACCGAACGGGTGTGGGGGAGAATATCGCCAAAGATTGAGCTAATCCGAATCCCTTGAGCTCTTTATGTCACTTTATGTTAGCTGGTTCAATGTACGTTAGATGGCTCAGTTTTTTTCCTTTTGGCTTAAAAAATGCATCGTTACTAGCGAGTGAGTTTACGAATGAAGTCAGCATTAAAGATTGCGTCTTCTGTTGACATGGACTCAATCAAAGTAGATTGTACCGGTGTTGAGTTCACCGTCAAAAAACTCAACTGAGCCTAGGGCGGGTGGACTGACTTTCTGTTTGAAAAAAGGCAATATAAACCCGCTTCCATGCTGTCCTTGCTTGGCTAGCCATATTTCGACCTTATCCGTCACCCTCTTATTTATCAGCCAGCCTGGCGACTAGTTTAAATCTAAATAATTCTGTAATCATTGGAATGGCATTTATTTGAATCTTCTGTCTCTACCTAAGTAGAGTAAAGCCAAACCCTCTATGAGCCTTTTCCTTTCCTTCTTTATTTCATGAAAGTAGGCTTATTTATTCCGCCTTCAAAGCTTTTGTTGTTCTTCCTATCGCCCTTTCAACAATAGAAACAAAAGGGGCATCTTCCTATTCGAGAGAAAGCCCAGCGATATCCGAGGATGACCATACTAGGAAGATCTAAATCAGAACTCTTTCCCTATACCATCTAGGCGGATTTATCCCCACTACTCTTCTAAAGTTCCTGGTTAAGTTTACTTTGTCGTAAACTCTAACTGCCAGCGGAAATGGCCGGAGCTAAATCACTTTCAGGTAAAGTGGTTATGGAAAATTTACAATCTCTCTCGACGCTTAGGAGTTCCTGGACTCACCTCACCGAGTTGAAGTTTGACCTTTATGAAAGGAGTGGACCTTCACTTATTTGATTCCCCCATTGGTCTATCAATTCCTTAATACCCCATCTCTCGAGATAAAAGTCCCACATCTGATTCACTTGCAGCGCAGTCTATGGCATCAATTCTTTGCTTGACTCCCGCTTTCATATATACAAGCTGAAACTACAGCCAACAGGTTAAAGTGAGTCAACGATGTCCACAGATGTCCCCATGGCCTTTCGTTAACTCCACTCTTCCTTACTTTAGCGATAGCGATGGTTCAGCAATTCTGATTGTTTTTCCATCGTAGTGCTAGACCAGAGTTTTCTTCAAAGCCCCAATCCGCTCTCGCTCGCCCCTACTAACGGGCTTAACCGCGGAACGTACGTTCAAGAACCTTGGGTCGTCTCTGTTTGACCAGTCGGTCTCACAGTCAGGCAGGCTTAATCAATGAGAGTAGCGGATAGGTAGGCGGCATTTCCCAAGCTTTTTTGGTGCTCCGGTTCTCCCCACCTCTTTCTTTGAAGCAGAAAGGCAAAGAGCTGCTCGCGGTTCCTCTTGTTAAAACTAAAAAGGAAATATCTTCGCAGAAGCTTCGAGGCCATACAGCGAAAGATTCGCTCATCACGAGAAGTAGTCCTTTGGTTCTAGATTATCTGGTCTTCCTTACTGGATTCCCCTTCCCGGGCCATAAAAACTTAGAAGGGCAGTACCCGTGTACTCAACCAGAAATCTTAGTGCATTTAGCATATCATTTTTTTTTTTCTAATGTCGAGGAGGCCATCGAGTCCAGTAGTCATTGATCCGCCCACACTAGTGTAGTATTTACGGGGATAACCGCTAGTTACTATAAGAAAGTAGAAAGAGCAGAGCTGCTCCACCCGAAGCAGGGGCAAACCAACAGTATATCTTCCATCTCGAGATGGTGATTTAGATCCACGAAGCTATAAGCACTGAAGCTAGTAAGATAAGAACCACACCGGGTATCAGCAGCGTAAAGAAGCTTCTGACCGGCCCCATTAGTTGCAATCGGTTGAGCAACGAGCTAGGGCAGCTACTTCTACTATATATTAATAAATATAGTCTTTTGTGCTCCGACAAGGGCGACCCCTAATCTTAGATTGTGCTATACTATCACTTCCGCGTAAGACCTCTACCAAAGGTCATGTTCCGACTTCCGGTTCTTCTTTTTCTTTTTTACTTTCTTGCGGAATTTACTTATCATAGGCTGCCCTTTCTCCCCCTTTCGTCATAAGGCGTGGTCTGACTCTGATAAAAACAATTCCTGTGTTTAGGTCCCTACTAAGCAGAATTCGTAAACTATGCAAGGGCTATTTGAAGACTTTTTTAATAATTTTTAACAATAAAAGCAAAAACAATTCTCAACGCCCTTACGAGGTAGTGATGAGTTAAACTACTCGTGTTGGCATGGAAGTCAGCCCGGTAAACTGATTCCATTCTGCTACTAGGGTTCCAAACCTTCCCCTTAGCTCTAGAAAGACGTTTCCTTATCAAGAGATGCTAAAGCTATTTATAGTTGTTTTTTTCGGAAGGTCGTATACTTCCTGCAAATTTTTTTGTAAGAACTAGTAGAAAGAAAGGAAAGATCCAGTAGGGTTAGAATCCTTGTTAGCAGTCTCGGGCGATGGCGAAGGTTGCTTTTAGCCCGTGGGCGATCTAATCATCATAGGAATTTTAATAGATAGGGCGTCAATGAGTCCGGTGGCGGCATTAAGAATAGCTTCTAATATCTTCTGGTGTTGATACGGGTTTACAAAGGAGAACTGGCTAACAAAGCCTTTAGTACTGACCTGTAGTACGTACTCTTTCGAAGTCCTCATAGTTGAACTAGTATGTGTTTGTTTTCTCGGGTTTGCTCGCATTTGAGAGCCTTACCTCTTCAATGTTTATACTTCCGGAGTGAGTCCCACGAGATAGATCAGATCCTTAGGAAGGGGGCTGGTAGCCTCCTGTGGTCTAGGTTGCACCAGGTAATATGGAAGGCAAATTGCACGCACGGGACAGAAGATAAGTTTCCGTTTCCTTTTATTAGTCTGAGTTCATCTTTTCCGCTTTCAAGCGTGTACACACACTGAAAAAGGAGAATAATATCCCTTTCATTAAATAGGTAGCTCACTGGAGCAAGCAACGAAGTGCCCTTACTCAATGGGGGTTCAGGATAAACTTATACTGAAGTAGGTACAATCTCTTTGTGGATCAATCTATAGAGTTCATAGAGAAGGAAAAACCTGAGATTAGAGTTGGAGAAAGCCGCATAGAATACGAAAAGCAAAGGCGAAGGTTACTTTACATCTCAGTCGAAAGCGGTTAATCCGGATCCATTTCATAAGTGGACTCTCCCGGGGAATATCCATCTCAAAGGTCTTCGCTCGGTTCCATAGTCCAATCTAAAGCTATAGGTTGCCTCGGGAGGCTGGAAACTTCGCCAATTTGCTAATGACTCAAATCGACTATTTAACGTCGACTTAAGAAGAAGACTCTTCTTTCTGTCTGGCTTGAGATGTTCTGGCCTAATACGTCCCCGTCTATCGAGCCATGAAAGATTAAATGACTCGGTGCCAGAGATAGTGATGGGGCTTATGATTGTAGAGAACGGTACCGTTAACTAGATAGGTTGTTGCGGGGAGCGTCGAAGCGCCCCCCCTTTATAGATAGGGGCGGGGGAGAAGTTCCTTTCTTACTACCCACAATACACATGCAGTCTGTGTTATCATAGAAAGGCGGTCTCAAGAGATGGAAAGCAACAGACCGGTTCCTGCAAAGAACAACTTGAATGAAACCCCCCAACATAAGCAGGAGACGGCTTTCCTTTCCGGAAGGAACGACTCTATCGCCGGCAGCCCAATGTACTAGCTCGCGGACACAAACACGCTCTTTTTCTGATATGTGTTGGTGCTTGAATCTTCTTCTTCTTAAAGTTGACACTGAATGCTCGCTCGCTCCTCTTCTATGTTGACACTGATTCCTTCCTTTTCTTCAAGTAAGACTGAATGCATTCCATCAAATGTATTCTTATTTAGTGTAAGTCGTATTGTTGCTGGACATGTGGTTGCTATTCAGTAAACAAACAGTTGGGTAGCTTGGATTCAAGTTGACTGCTCTTCTTCATCATAAAATGGTGACACGGAATCTCTTTTAGCTTACAGTTGACAAACACGCTCTTCAGAAAACGTTGGTTAAAGTCGTCTAGTTGGGGCCAATCGAATGTAGAGGTTCAGGAAGCGCTAAGATGGCGAAACCAGAGGGATAGGACTAAGGCGGGGGTTAAGTCCAATGAGAGTGTAGTTTGCTAGTGTAGTGGAAGTAGTATAGTCAATTAAGCCGTAGTTAACTATTATCAGCAAGCAACGTCAAGGTCAAGCATTGAAGTAGCATTCTTTCTCTCTTTCTCTTTTTGTTTTATTCTGTAAGTTAAGCCGTATGTGGAATCTGAGTTTTCTTATGTTTCTTCTGCAGCAGTAGATAGAGTAGAATCTGTCGCCTTTCGAAGACATTCGCCCCTATCTCTAAAGGGGCTTACGACTTTCTCGAAGGTAACGTCAATTGTAGTCAGTGCCTAAAAGCGCTATCATTATGGTAGTGTGGTTAGCCTACTGGATAGAGAGTTTAGTCATTAGCCTACTGAATCGGGAGTTTAGTACCAGTACCTAAAAGTTGGAGTTGGTACCTTTCCTTTGAGTCGAGCCAGTTGCAAGCGGAGGCTGACGACTGAATATATAGTTCATGTTTATCCCTCTATTCGTTAGGTGGTTTATTCAATTAAGGAGGAGTCGGCTTAGTAGTGAATAGGGACGTGAGGCTGCTGCTTCAGAAACGGAATCCACGGCTTCAAAGTAAACTCGATAGACTGATTCACCTAGATCCACTTCTGAAACGAGATCAACTGCTTCTCCTGAACCAGGTAAGGCTAGTTTCTTCAGTAAGATATGGTTTGATGTTTGAGGCCTCGCTTCACTAACTGAAGTCGGTTCCTCGTGAACTCCGTTAGCTAGGCGCGGGTCCTTCCCCCTCCTAGTAGTCAGTCCGTTCTCTCGGGGAGAAAGCCTGACTCTCGTTTAGTTAGAACGTAGCCCGCAGGAGTCAAGGGGTTGTAGGGGCGACTTCCAGAGAGAATTACGGCTTGAGAGCTTTTTCATCATACTATAACGAGGTAAAGTGGAGGTCTTTTTAGATATTAAGATAGAGAAAAGGGTAGGTTGAATTGTAACCACCACATGAGCATGAGAATGAGTTTCTTCGCTCCGGCAGTTCGATCAACGAATGGAAGAGGAGGAGCAGATGCAGATGGATTGGTCGTACCCTTACCCTTGCGGGCCTAAATTAGATTAGTAAATAAAGGCACTTCCCTCACTTCGAGCAGTCTACGTGTCTCCTCATTTCAATGATTCCGTACCAACTGTCTATTATGGCAATCCGTTTCCCAACGTACTTCGTTATAACCACCTAGCTCGGATTTTTTTGTTTGCTTCGTTCTTCTCTTTCACATAAGTTCCCGGCGATAGGCTGTTAGCAGTCTTTCTTTTGTTTTGGCTGCTCGTAGGGTAGTTCAGTTGCTTATGGGATATCTGAACTTCTCGGCCAAAACGGGTAACGGCGGCTACTGCCTCGTGCCAATAGGAATGTAGGGCAGCCCTTCGCACTAAACCAATAGAAGAGTGGAGCAGCCCCTCGTATCAATAGAGGTACGACTAGAAAACCTTTCCATTCTTATGGATAGAGGTAGGATTCTGGGTATTTAGTAGAAGAAGATGCGAATGTCTGACCTGACTCGCAAGACCGGGTTTGGGAGAAAGAAAGATGCACAAACGAAACTGGAAACAATTTATCAGGAGCAATATCAACTACCTAGACCGACCTGCTAAAATAATTCCAGAAACACCTATCGAAGATACTGTACTGAATTACTTGATCGATCGTACTAGATAGATAGTCTCAGATAGACCCCCTTTCATACGCAATTCCTCAGAAAAATTCCTAAAAGCGGGCGTTCTCTTTCTTATATACGATGATACCAGCCAAAAGATCTAATTCCTCTGTATTCTCTTCCTTAGCAGTTTCTTCTCGAAGACCGGTCAACGACTTTGACAGCCTTTCCTTTCCTTCACACAAGGTTTATAATCCCTCTCTCCTGCTTAGGACAGTACAGTAAGAGGAAGTCTCCATATCCCGCCTTCAATCTGAATGATCTGGAATTCATTTCCAATTCCTTATATCAACTAATGGGGATACCGGGAGGGAGGAGAGAAAGCACCCCGCTGACTTTTTCTCTCTTCTACCAATGATCAGTAGATTCAGCACTCACTGAATATCGAGAAAGAAAGAGCGGAGCAACTACATCAAAAAGTGGGAGTAGTGCTTTCTACGGCTACTTTCTCTCTTATATTAAGATATTTCGAGTTAGAGGCGTGATCTATTATATCAACTAAGTGAACGAGGTACAGAGAAAGCGAATGTTACGAGCCTGTTGACGTTTTCTATATTTTAGATTTCGGTGGGAATTCCTATTTAATTCAATTTAAAGATAAGTTACACGATCTAATCGCCTGGGTGAAATAGAGGTCATAGGTTAAGTACAAGACAGAGAGGAGATATGGCCCCTTTTTCGAAACTAGGTAAATCAATTACAGGTAGGTCAAAAACATGTACTTCTAGTTTAGATCATACCTTGCTATCAATTTAGTACACTGCTCTAAAAGTCAAAGTTGGAAAAAGAGCATGTTCATATGTTACTTATCTCTTATCTGTAGTAGAAAAAAAGGGCAGTTTCGCTCCTTTATATACGAGAATTTTACCCATCCAGCTAGGACCTAGAAAGAGTAAGATAGCCCTTTCTTTTCTTTTTTTCCTAGGTCTATAATAGATCTATTGAGACCCACACACCATAAGTCTCTGGGGAGAAAGCAGCTAGGATTGCATCCAGACTAGGATTCAACTAAAAACCTTAAGGTCCCTGCTAATGGCAATTCAGGAGGGATCCGGGTACTGTGGAACGAGGCACAAGTGTCAGTGGAGCTAATATTGTATTCATTTCAAAGCATTCACGGAAAGATGCAATTTCTAGAGATTCAATGGTTTCAGCTATTTATGTTTTGCTAGCCATCTTCCCAGACTCAAAGAAATGCTTTGGCAAGAAATAAAATAACGAACATCAGTCCTCATGTAAATATCCCATGGCTTGTCACCGGCGACTTTAATGAAAGATTGGGAGCTAGTGAAAAAGGGGGAGGCCCGCTTTAAGCTGCAGTAAGGGTGCAGTTTGGGGGGCTTTAGTTCATTAGTCCTAATCTAATGCATTTCGAGTGCTAAGGTGGCTCTTACGTAGAGGGTACGAAGCTCTGATGAGGTTCCTCCATGCATTCCTTGCTTTACTAGCGAGCTAATGTTATCAAGGCGTCTATATAGGAATGTGGTAGGCGCTTTCAGGCAGGGGTAGGGGTGCGTGCTAAGTGCTTATATGTCGTTGGATATTCGGTTTGGTATAGGTAATTGGTTCTCTTAATGGGTTCTATCCATAGTGTTTCATATAGATCAGGTTATAGATGACAAGCAAGACAGTTTTCAAGCAGGCGCGAAAGGGTAAGATATTCAGTTATCAAAGAGTTTGAGTCTCCCTAGGGGGAGTGCATTCCTTCCTTATATACAAGTACCTCCCTTAAAGTAAAGGTAAGCCCCTACAGTTACAGCAAGCAAGCATATCCTTTTTTCCACTTTATAGCGGTTGGATTACTTGAGTGTAAAAAGGTTTATCCCTGGGATTATAGACTAGACCTATACTAGTGGGCAAGCAGGCTCAGGCTCTAAGGCCACAGATCATTAGGAATATGACCCTGGCCCTGGTGATCGAACCATTACTCTAAGGTGACTCTGTACCTCTTTCTTACGATACAGTTAATTCCGTCCCTTGACACCATTATCAAGTTGGAGTCTTTACCAAGTTAAGCTGCTTCTCTTCTCGGGCTCGGGAAAGCTATTCAGGCAAGTTAATTTGCAAGCCTTTAGCCGAATAAAGCTATCAGCAAAACGGGCACCTCACTTTTGTCTGGCCCAAAAGCAAAAGCAGGGAACTTCAATTCGATCCAAGGCAGAATCCCAACTGTCCAGAGGCACTGCAAGGGCCGTGATCGGCAGAAGGGGAAATCACCCTCTACCTGCTTCCATTGGGACTTCATTCTGCAACCCGGGGGAAGGGAAGTGGACTGCCATTATTCTCACGTAAGGCTGAGGATTTCAGGTAACCTATCAGGATGGCCTTGACCCCCTTTTCTCCTGCGCGCAAACACACTTTATCCCAGCTTCCATACTGATCCGGCCTTCATCATAGGCGAGCATAGCAGACAAGAACGCGAAATCAAGGAAGGCGGCGGGTGGAGGGAACCAAAGACGTTGACGATCGATTATCTACCCAAGAAGATAGAGAGTCCCACATACGAAAAAAGGTCACAAATAGAATTGAACCAAGTAACATTGCAAAGGCATAATGATAGTAGGGTCGGGATATCCCCGCCCTCCGAACCGGACGTGAATATGGAGCTGGAAGATGGTGCGGAGCATCCGCCAGTCATACCCGTGGGTGGCGAGGGGCAGGAGGAAGCCTTACCCACTGAGGCGGACTACGAGGAGGTGGTCAGGAGGACCACGTACTTTAGGTGTGAAAACTCCCGTCTGCGGAGTCAGATCGCGCTTAACGAAATATTGCTCAATCTACGCAAAAAAGGATTCTTAAAATTCAAATAATATAGTTGAATAATCCTTTTTTTTCATTCTTTTTTTCTTGCCTTAACTTTGCTTTTCTTTGCAATACAGAACCGAAGACGAAGGCGAAGGAAGCTCCAGCGGACCCCAAGGATAAGGAGAAAGGAAAAGCAGCCGAGCAACCGGTCGAATCGATTTCGTCCGACAAAGAAATGATCTCCGCACTTCGTCATGGGATGAGGGGCAACTAGAATCCCGACGCTCCTCCTTCTTATGCAGCTATCGGATCTCCGACCGAGGTAATTTCCTTGCTGGTACCAAATCTGGTAACAAATAAAGAAATAATAGGCGGCTTGACCCATCTGACCCCTTAAATAAAGAAAGAAATAAGTAGGCGTCTTTGGTTCTTCCCCTGGGTGAACGGAGGAAAGAAGAGTTGTACCGAAGACTTTCTATTAGCATAGAATACAGTCCCGCGCTCTTGCTTGACTTGACTAGCCTCCGGGAGAACTACACTTGAAATATAGAAGCAGGTCTTTCAGAGCCTTCACTTATAGATGAATTAGAAGCCGGTAAATCCCCAGAAGACTAAACTAACCGATGCGGTCACTCCAGGCCTGAAAGCTGACTTAGAAGCTGACTAGGTCTGACTTCAATTAGAAGAACTTACACACTTAGCTCCGATTCCTAGGTCTCGAGAAGAGAGGGAAGTTTTATATATCTGATGACCTTTGTTACAGGGTCAGGCAAGGGAGGCCACAAAGTTACCCTCGGAGCCACGACACCTTTACCAGCCCATAGGTTTTCCATACGGCTACCTTGTTGCGAACGAAAGCCCCCTCAAACTAAACTATAGCCAGTAAGCCCTCCAGCTGCATTAAGGAACTCCAGCGCTGGACTGGAGCACTCAAGCAGATAAGGCAAGCCCTTTTAAAGTAAGCTCAAGCAAGCTAGATAGCGTAGTAGCATACAGAGCCATGTGTCTCGAAGGAGGCAAAGCCCCGCTCTCCCGCGATATAGATGGCTAAGAACTCCACGCTTAGTTCGTTTTATCTTATTTTTGGCACGGGGGAAGTTTAGGAGAGATGGGGACCCGATCAATGCCGAATGTCTCTATTAGTTTAGTGTCCCAGTAACCCTTCAACGCGAGTGAAAGCAATTGATTGGATTGATTCAGCTGACCCACCCCCTGCCCGGTCTAAGCTACAGTTGAACCGATTTCTTTTCTTTCCAAATTTTACCATTAACCTAAAGCCCGAGCTAGTTACATAAAAAATGTTGTCAGCGGACCGAGCCGGCAGAGGAGTTTATGCATTAACTTTCTAGTTGTTCCATATCGAGATCGAGCAGCTCTTGACGTTAGGCCAGAATGCCAGTGTCAAGGAACTGAAGGAGTCTAGAAAGAGAAAGCGTTCAGAGAGGCCACGGCATAGTCTTCTACTCTTGGATCAGAGGAATAGGCAGAATAGAACTCCATCGATCGGGTCTCAAAAAAGAGAACCGCTTAGAGCAGATAGAACTGATGATTGAATTGGGAAGGTCACTGAGCCACTCGAAGAAATCTTTCGTATCAAGTACACGCTAATGGAAACCAAGCCGACAGGCCTTCTATTGAGGGATCTGGGCGTATTCATTCTTTCAAGAATGGACTATGAGAGAGAATAAAAGACAAAGCCCCCTGGCACCTCTCGGACATCTCGGCCAAAGCATATCATATCGTAAAACAAACAAAGATGGTTTGTGTTGTTAGGTCCGAAAGGTACCCTATACCTGAATTGAGGCGAGCCCACCCGGGGAGAAAGAAGAATGGAGAAGCTGACCTGGAATAATGCTACGCTTCATAGCCTCTTATTTAACACTTAGCGAACTGGTCATTCTCCTATCTGTCTCTGGGACCAGTTTCGTTCCTATAGGTCTTTAACCCACCCTTCCATACATGTCTAGCTCCGTTTCATTCCTTTCGGGATTCCTATTTCTCTGCATCCGTAGAGGCCAAATCATACGCTGCTAAAACAAAAGCCAAGTAGTCCTCCGCTTCAGCAATCCCCATCTGCTGCATCTAAATATGCTGTTTCATCCGCTGAGACAAAAGCATATGAATCAACCAAATGAAGAAGATGCCACCACTAAAAAAGAAAAGACGTCCATTTATATTCAAGGAAGGGCGGTGAATAAGGCTTTTAAGCCTGAAGAATAAGATTCTTTCAAACAGAAGTAGTCGATGACTAAAAGGCAAGTCCGACGGCAAGGGGTGTTGTCTGGTATAGAACCAGAACAAGGGCGGAGGGAGTTGTTTTCCATTTGCAGGAACTTTCTTTCAATGTTGTAGGGTCTATAAACCCATAGAGGGGTGGCTGGCTGAGTACTTTCTCAAATCCCGAGAAGGGTGGTGGATGGGAATAGATAAGTAAGCATGCGAGTACATTGTTTCAGACGGCGAATACGTTAAATCACCCCCCGAATTAGCATAAGAATAATCCGATTCAGCATCTTCAGAAGTAGCTGTCACTAGAAAAAGAGAAGTCTCAGCTAAAGCCGAATCCGAAGACGCATACGCAGACACCGGGGAATCCGCTTCATATGAAGTATCCTACTCAGGCTATCTTTAGATAGAGACGCATCTGCACCCGAATCACCTAAAGCAGAAGTCTTCATCCGATGACGCCACTTGTTGCCGTTTCAGATGCGATTCAAAAGCGTTTTTTTCAAGCGTAGAGACTACATATGAGGAAGATGCGAATAGAGATGCGGAAGTTCCTGTTGGAGTTGGAGGTGCAGGAGCAGTGAACATGACTCTTGCAGTAGCTCTTGCAGAAGGAAAAAATGGGGTAAATAAAGAGGAGTTCCAGGCGTAGGAGTTCATTCAACTATAATAGGAGGAGCAGGCGCAAAAGTAGTAGCAGTAGCACGCGCTTCCCTAGTAGCAGGAAAGGAGGATAGAATTAGTGCGCTACCTTCTCCCCAAGGCCTCCTCGGTCTTCTTGGACTTGGTTTATGTCTGATTCCACCCGAACTGCTAATGTAGGGTTTTTGGGGCTAATGTCACCGGCACACTTTTCGTCTAAATAAGTTCTCTTTCGTCTTCCGAGAGTTCTGACCTGCAAAGTGAGCTCCGAAAACTGGCAACCTATGACCGCTCAAAATTAGGCCCTGGTTCAGATATTTGCTGATAGAGTGGAAGGTTGGATTCTATATTCTATAGCCTATGCGCCTGCTTCTGATGAGATAGAAGTAGGATCCCGGTGCGTCTTCCTTCGGTCGGCCTGTCATAGAAGGATGTTAGCAAAATCAGAAGAACTAGAGGCGATCTTGCTCGGGTTGGTCAAGCGAACTGATTCATTTCATTCTTCGCCTAGTCTTAGCACCCGCCCCTTATAGTAAGTACTGATGAGAGGGGAAGAAGCATTCCCTTTCCGGCAAAAGTAAGCGTCTTGCCGCTGGGTAAAGGCAATAGGAGGAGTGAACCTGACCACTTCGCGCTGAGGTTCATAAAGGGAAATCCGGCCTCCTTGATCCTCGCCCCAAAGCCAACGCATGGGTTTGGCGCTCTCCATTAACCGCTCAAATCTTGTGCTCAATGAGGTCCCGGTACCTTCTTCTTGGAGCTAGGCTAAAACTCGTCCACATCTCCTGTCCGAACGAGCATCTCCTGCTGTCCTTCCGGCTTGCTATCTCTCTATCTTGAATCCCTCGTGATGGTAGGACTCTCTCTTCTGGTCTTGGCCTTGGCTGCTGATTCAATTGAAGAAATCCTTTTAGAGGCGCCATCTTTCTTAAGAAAAAACGAGACTTTCCTGGGTCCTCCGGGGGAAGTGGCTGCCTGAAAATATGAGAATTGGGCGGCTTTTGGGACCGGATTTGCCAACACGGTAAACTTTCGTCTTCACGGGTAAGCATATCATCTCTTGAGTGGTAGATCCTCAACCGCTTGATAGTGGGTAAGACTATAGGATCAATCTTCCGCTAATGCTAACATCTCTTATCTCATTTTAGATTTACCGCTTCGGGAAAGTGTATAACCTGCCCGTGCTCATCCGCATTTCACAAGCAATTGATGAGTGGCTTTTGCTCTTTGGCCTTCTGTTTATTGATCTTTTCCTGCCTGCGAATCCCCTTCTTCCTTTAATGAAATAGATCGGTCTTCCCGCTTAATCAGTACAAGATTCCCGTCCTCGCTTCTTCCGTGGGTGGGTATAGCGCTTTCCTTCCTCTAGTTCGAGAGTTGCAGAGCAAGAAAGGGGCTTCCATTAGCATTAGTAGTTGTAGTTGGCACTCATCCCGCTCTTGCTTCCTCGAGCATCGATGCAGCAAGGAGTTCATCGATTGAAGTATTTAAGTATGAGTGAAGTTCCTGCTGATGATGCAGTAAGAGGGACTGATTATCCAGTCACTTCAGAGGTCACAAGCACGACAGTTCCATCAGACCTCCAAATCTTATATGATGACTGCTCCAGAGTTCTAGTACCATCATAATGGGAATTGGCATCGATAAAAAAAGATGAAAGATCTGTTGTGCTGGCTGAAGTCGAGGAGGGTCTACAGATGCATTCCTACTTGGCATTGGCTTTCTTCAAAAGATCTGTGAGTGGAACAGACTTCAGTCAGTAGCCAGTGAGAAAACTTATATACATATGAAAATGGAGTTCAAAAATGAAATAAATGATTGTAGCGGGGACTGCCCACTCTTTGATTGCCTTCACCTTCCGCTTGTACATCCTAATCTGGATATCCACTATCCCAATGCCAACTTCTCGAATGGGCGAAGATCAAACTACTTCTCTAAAGAACTCATAGATAGACCAAGCCTGAAAACCATGGAATTAGTCTCAACGAGTTCTGACCGCTTTCCTTCGTTTCAAAGATAATTCTCTTCCAATAAATAAAGGTTTATGAAAGGGAGGCTGATTGACTCGCGATCGCGATCTCTGGATTCAGTAGGCGACTTGGAAAACCAGTAGAGGGAATTACCGAAAGTTTCATGGATTTTTTGATTGACTGAAGTGATTCTTACTGACTGACTCTCAGACGAAAGAGGCTTAAGCAAATGGAAGTTTCTTACAGGATCCATAAAATGGATGACGAGAAGGCTATGATTCAGCTAGCTAACCCGGAGATGAGAGAAGAAAGAGCTCGACCGATGCTACTATAGCCAAGCCTTAACTTCCTGCATATTCGACTTATTTCCTTACTTTAATGTATCATGAAAGTTGAAAGAGCTTCAAATACAGGCATTTCTCGAGAGTTCATTGACCTATAGTAGAGTAGTACCTACCTATATCTGATAGCTTAAAGAGACCTGATGCTTAAGGTAATACATAGATCGAAATTACTACAGATCAACTACAGGATGCCGATTGAAACAAAGAACGGACAGCTTTTCCGATTGAGACAGCTACCGGGCGATTGAAGAAAATCTTTCCTTGGAATGGTATTCGCGTTTTCTTGCATCTCTTTCCAATGCCTGCAGAAGACACTTCTCTTCCTACAGGAAGACTTACCGAAGCCACTATGCATGCAAGCGTTACCAGTTTCCCCTTACCTTCAGACAGAAGAAAGAAGCCCTATTTCAAGAGACAAAAAAAGGGAAGAAAATTGATTTGATTACATGCCACGATAGCAGTAAGAATGAAGTACTATATTAGAGGAGACTCATGTCCTAAACTCTAGGCTAATGCATTCACTTAGCTTAGTAGCGGGAGCTAAAGAAAGAGATCGAACGCAAGGACTGTGCCCATGGGAAGAAGCAGGGGGCTAGGCATACTACTTTTCAACATAGAAGACAGATACGATCCTTACCCTAGCAGTGAGAAAGAGGGAGAGAAAGGATTGAACAGAAGAGTGCTAACCACAAGTCGATATTGAAATGGAACTCCTATGCCCGAAAATCAAGCTATTTTTCGATCTTTTGAGAAGACCATGACCTATGAGACCCATTAAACTCGCGATTTCGGCTCATAAAGAGGCCGTGAAGAAGGTTTTCCTCATTACGAGCTAGCGAGAGAAGACCTATTGCTAGAGTTGAGACCGATAAGCGTTAGCAGACGGGACGGGCATAGCATATTTAATTAAGAGACGGGAATCGTAGACAGAAAGAAAAGTCTTTGTTGACTGATTCCAGTTGAGAGATTCGAGATAAGCGGTCAGACTGATGACAGGGAAGGCAGATCAGACTAGAAAAAGAAAGTATTTACAACGGAATTCGTCAGGACGGATGGATTGTCCGAGCTCAAAGGCACGAGAGATCTTGAATAAAGAAAAAGACCAATTGCCATAGCCCCAGCAGCTTCAACCACATGGGATATGGTAAACAAAAGAAGCAACGAAGGGACTCACGCTCGCTAGCAGCTCAAGGGGATTGAAGACAGTAAGAGAGAGTACCTTTGTTGACAGAGAAGGTCTCAAAAGGCCAATGTTATCTCATTTTCTGGGACCTATAGTAGTGAGAGCCTTACAGAGCCCTTTAAAAAAAAAAAAGAAAGAATTCAAAATCGGCGCAATTTAGAAGCTTTTCCACAGTTGACCGAGAAAGATAAGCGCAAATAAAATAGAGGAATGGAAGCAAGCAAGGAAGAACGAGCGAACAAAGACGATTCGCGGATCAGACGATTATCCGATTTTTAGACATCTTTCAGTATTGATTTGAAATCGAGTTGAAACCGTAAGAAACTGTATTGTGATTTCATCCTCTTTTTCTATTTAGCTTTTCCGATCCAGTTCGTTCTGTCTTCTTTCCGACGGATCGGCCCTATTAGAGAAGGGCTTCCTATTCTGTATGACAACAGAACGAGCATTCGCTGGACGGCAAAACATTGAATGAAATGTTGGCTTGGTTTCGGCAATTTCTATTCAATTTTCAGTCTTTTTTTAATGGAAATTTCTCTTGTATACGCCGGTTGAAGCACACGTTGGAGCATCCAAACAAACCAGCAGAGGCTGCTGTGGCAGAGACAACAGCAAAAGCACTAGTCTCCGTTGATCCCCTATCAGCAGGGAAAACAGCATAGGTAGCAGGAACTAAATAGGGTTTAGGTACCAATTCGAAGAGCATTCGTTTACCTCTCCTTAGGGGTCGAGAGCAGCCAGCCCTTTTCTTGCTTATTGGGTTTTGGAATAAACGATCTATCCTTCGCTGACCATTGACAGTTAAGGGGGAGAAGCAGAAAGAAGTAGACCTTGATCCATGGCCGGGTGCAGAGGAGGTAGGGACGGAGAAAACGTGCTTCATACGCCAGCGGTCGAAGATCGGCGAAAGTTGGTCTAGTCCTATACTATATATAAAGCGAGTGGTGACATCGCAAGAGAAAAGCATTTTTTGAAGTCTTATTCTAAAAGCAAGAGATTCAAGTAAGAACCAGCAGAACTTTATCATCATCGGTCAAGTGAGGTTGCTCCTGACAAAGGCTTGCAGACCTTACAACAAGACCGGAAGCACCCGCTTGCATTTGTTCGGGTTCCTAGATAGTACAGGTACGGTAAAGGTAGCGAGGGGCTCTTTCGCACAGTCTCTACTGCAGGTATTCCACCGGTGACTGTTGAAATAGCCATTGTTGCTAGTTAGCCTGGATTGCAGGATCTGGAAATGGTGAACTACCTGGGTGCCTGAACCTTTCTTAAATGGGTTCTCCGTCCCTTCTTGGTCTTCCTAGTCCCCGGCGTAGTAAAGACAAGTATCTCCTTCTCGGAAGTATCCTCCTACTTACTATACCTCCTTTTTAATCAACTGCTTTATACTCCAATATTGCATAGTTCAACGGAGAAAAGAACCTAAAAGGGTAAGCATACCCATAAACCCCAAGGAAATCGCCTGTAAAGACACCCCCAAAGGCTGTAAACTTTATCCAAAAGGACTTGATCTCACTGGCTGACTTACTAGCTTATAACCAACCTGCTCTTGTAACCAAAAATCCCTAGTATAAGAATAGACTGTTTAAAAGGAGGATACCCTTGTAGTCATAGTAGTCCCCATTATCAACTACTTAAGGGCAATAGCAGAAACGATTACCTGCTTCAAATCTTTCGCTTTTTTATTCAACTCGCTTGGTGAAGATAAAACAAAGGCAACCACATAGAAGAAAACTACCTACTCGTCATGATTTGGCAAAGACTTAGTATCCATAGTAAATTGATAGTTATATTAGTATCCTCTTGGTTAATCCCGGTCCCTAGGTTCTCCCACTCGCTGGAACTAGTGCTGCAACTCAGACTTCAACTTCAATTTGAAAGATAGCAGAACGCGAATTAAAAAGACTAGCTACAAGAGATTCTCTTTTCCTAGCCTTTAACTTAACCAGTAATATAACTTATGTTCGGGAAGCTCTTCTTCTATATTATCTAATAGTTCTGAGCCCGAAGAGCTGGAGGGCGATTCCACTATAGTTGGAAGTTCAGGAGGAGCGGAAAAGCTCTCCCCCCGTGGTGATAGGGTGGTAGAATCTTGGAAGACATTAGAAGGCGCCCCCGTCCCTTCACTAATGGAATGAGCAGCCGAAATAGCGGGAGGTTGGGGAGCGGCTGAAATAGTAGAATTGTTTGCGATGATCGGAACTGTACGCTCCATAATCTCGCTTATTAATCTTGTTTTTTGTTTTTTGTGTCGTCCCTTGTAATTAATTTAGTTCTCGTAACAAAATGCAGTTAAAAAAGACTTGTTGGAAATCGGGTTGATCCAACCAAGAAAGACATGGGAGTTTTGGGCGTAACATTCTCTTCTCTTATGATATAAAGATCAAGAAATGACTTTCAAACTACTCACCAGGCTCTGTATCTTTCACAATGGCTGCTTTAGCGGGCTAAAAAAGGGCCTATAGATCAATCGCGTTCCGTGAAAAAATCCCAATATCGTATTCGCCTTGAAGAAAAACACAAATTGCGTTTTCATTATGGTCTTACAGAACGGCAATTACTTAAATATGTTCGTATCGCCGGAAAAGCCAAGGGGTCAACAGGTCAGGTTTTACTACAATTACTTGAAATGCGATTGGATAACATCCTTTTTCGATTGGGTATGGCTCCGACTATTCCCGGAGCCCGCCAATTAGTTAACCATAGACATATTTTAG